CTATTTACTTAAATATTAAATATAAATAATTTTACTGGAATATTGGAGGAATTCCTTGGATGGGTAGTAAGTACAATTTTGAATGTTTTGCTTATGTACAAAGTAACAAATATTATAATTGGATCGTTCGATCACTTTTCAGTCATTCATTGAATGATAAATCACTACAAGTGAAGGAGATACACGATTTAAATAACGAAAGATCCAATATTTAAAAATTGTATCTAAAATGACTGGAAAAGTAGAAACAAGACCGGATATAATTTGATCATTATGAGCAAATCCAAAATCTTTGTAGACAGAGCCAATCATTAATTCCCAACCGTGGGGCGAATGGAATCCTATACATAAATCAGTTAATAAAAGAATAGAAAAAGCTTTTATTGTGTCGCTTAAGTTGTATAGGAATTCTTGAAACCAAGAGTTAAGAATAACAAGTTCTTCATTACCTAGAATAGAATAACCACTTAGAATACCGAAACAGATTATATTTGTCGAGAAGTGTAAAATTGTATGGATGCGATCCTCGTTGTGCATCTTGATCAATTGGATCGTTTCTTTGTAGATTTCGATGCGAGGCTTTTGTAAATGTGTTTCCGGGTATTCCTTTATCATTTCGTCCAAACGTAAGAGTTCCTCTAAGTCTATGAATTCTTTTAGAATACTCTTTTCTTGAATATCATTCAAAAAAATTTCGGATTGCCTAGTATTCCACCAATTAGTAAACCAAGATTCCAGACTTTTATTAAATGAGAGAGAGATCCACCAAGGCAAAAATACTATAGATGCAAGATATAGAAGGGAAATTAATACTTTCTTTTTTGCCATTTTTTCGTCTGTGAATTTTAAAATTTTTAATGAACGCACCTCATTCGTCGACTCTATATGATACTAATATTTCTATCAAGCATAAGTGCTATTACAAGTCATCGATGTATTTCCGGATTTTTTTGTGATTCAGTACAGCGGTTAGTCCTTGAATTTAGAAAGAATATAGAATAAGAAAGAGCCCTCTTCAAATTAATAGTAGTAGGATTTCGAGACGAAAGAACTCCCGTTCTATCAAAATATCAAATATTTAGAAAATAATTCTTTACTTTATGATGAAATGTTTTGTTTTGATATATGATGAATCTATCATTTAGATTTGTTACTGAATTGAGTTAAGTGGATTTACATACGCATAAAAAAAATTGTGGACATAAACAATTTCGTTTTAGAATTGTTTCATATACGTTTGCTTTGGCTCGAGTAAGCGTTCTGAAGAAACTTCAGTTAAGTTCTGCTATAGAAAAAAAGATGATTCTTGAGTTTTTTATCTCTTGCAAAGTATTCATTCTTCAGTTCCTTTTTTCAAAATACTTCAATTGGTACACGCAAGAAATAGGCCAATTCAGCAGCTTTTTGCTCAATCTCTCGTGGAGTAAAATTCTCATCAGTACGAGTCAAGGGAATGGCTCCTTGTCCTTTTATTTCCATATAAAGGACACGACGAGCATAAATACCCTCTTTAATTTCTATTCTGATGGACTGAATGTCTTTCATAAGGAATCGGAGGAATATGCGACGATTTTTTCCAGGAAATCCCCAACGAAAAATACACACTATGCCCTCTTTTATATCGAATCGATCATAACCACTACCTACATTCCACGAAATTGTGCACCACAAATAGGAGCTAATAAAAAGACCTGCGATCCCATAGAAAGACATCACGATACCTTGTGGAAAAAAAATTATTTGCTGAGAAGGAAATAAAGATATAAAATTCCTACCAAAATAACTGGACGTTCCAACCAATAAAAACCCTAATGAACCTAAAAAAAGAATAAAGGCCCAACAGAAATTACTTGTTTTTCGAGACCCCGCTATAAGTTCTACCCATATACGTTCTGATCGCCAACTCATACTCTAACTAGACCTAGTTGCATTTTATTGGAATTGGGAGAATAACAAAAATAATTTTTTTTTTACTTTTTTTTGTTTCCGAAGTAACTCTCATCAACCAGCACTATTATGATGTGAACCTTTAGGGATAATTCATCGAATTTCTTAGATCCAAACTAAAATAATAACATCCCTTTCATATGATTTCCTAATACATATAGATATATTGACTTTACATTTCAGAAATTCTCCGATCTATTTGAAAATAGTTATAATTCATTTATCATGTTTACACATACATAAGAGCTTATGCCCGAAGGAAGCCGCATATTATACCATATTTTACTAAATAGATATCCGTGTTATGATCCAAGTAAGTCTTGAAAAAAAATATATATATATAAGATTTGTCCTTGTTGTATCTAAAAAATCTTGTTTTTTTGAACATAAAGAGATAAAGAAGCCATTGCAATTGCCGGAAATACTAAGCCCACTAAAGGCACAAAAATGGAGGGGAGACTGTTGAGAGTTATCATAGAATGGGTACCTCGATTTAATATTTGTACCTGTTATTTATTGTTATATTTATTGTTTTATATTTGAACCTTATCCT